TTTTCCATTCAACATATTCAATGAAAAATTGAAACACGATGATTCTCTATAGGGATATGTACATAAGAGAGACTCGGCTCGGTATCTGGGTAACAATTTCTGTTTTGGGGTTTACATATACACATATATGTTGTTATAATTGAAATTGAAAAGGATTTATCGTTGAAAAAAACGAATACTGATTAATCATAAATCTATTTTCTTTTGCCATTAAAGGAAACAAAATTTTAGCGTAGAGAAAAATGGAAGAACCGTTCCCTAATTCAAAGTAAATTGTTAATGGTTCCAATTTGCCCTGCATTTTTCAGTCTGTCGCCGGAAATCTATTTTTTTTTACTTTCAATAGAAAAGAGAAGGGAAATTTTGAAGTGATGTATATTTTGAGATACAACTGTATCCAATAAAAAAAAGCAATTTTTTTTTAAAGAAAGGATAAGTACAACGGGATTCAAGATAAAAAAAAAGAGTTTAGTATTAGTAATAGATAGAATATGGATAATATTTTTATCCATTTTGGATTGAATTTGGCGGCATGGCCAAGTGGTAAGGCGGGGGACTGCAAATCCTTTATCCCCAGTTCAAATCCGGGTGTCGCCTGATCAACAAAAGATTTTCGATTTCTTATCCTGCCGATCGAATTCGATGAATTCTTGCGGAACAAGAAGCGGAGGAAAAGGACTAAGTGGGCGCGTCAATACTTGATTTTTATAACCCATAGCATAGGTTTTAGAAAAGACTGTAATTTTTTTTCTTAAAATATGGGTGTAGCCCAACCCAAACCGGCAGCAATAGGGATGAAGCAACTCTCACTTATTAATTTAATAATTGGTAATGATTGGTTCGGGCCTTTTATTGGATTCAATTGAAAAATCCAATAAATGGTGAGAGTCAATTCCAGAATTCAGAACTAAGGTCAGAAATTTCGGTATACAAAAATGCATAAGAGGCACTCTGTTTTTGCTACTAGAATGGAAGAAGAAATTATACGAAAGACTATCAAAATCTCTTAAACTACTATCCTTATTAAATGAAAGTGGCGTCTGGCGACTCTGTCGGGTATTAAATTAGATCGGATACCATGATGGGAAATCAATTTAGCGGTTGTGGAAAGGCACGAAGAGACTTTGTATCCAAACTTACGAGAGGCTATGAGTGCTCCGACATGCAATTAGAATGGTTGGTCTACTCTTATAGTATAGTATTAGTATAGAGTAAAGGTCAAAATTGCAAAAAAAAAAACGTATGTAGTAATAGTGGCGGTGGGTTATACCGATTCTTTCACAGAAAGACAGTAAGCTTAGATCAAATAGGAAATAGAGGTATCTAGTATATAGTTATCTATCTTGATAGTATATTTTTATACTTTTTGCTTAGTAAAGAAAGGTATCAAAACAAACAATAGGTATTACTATTCTTACATGTTCCATTAGAAGCATTCCTTTGATATTTCCAAAGAAAAGGCGTGTGTATCATCGTATTTGTACTTAATGCTTCCTGATTCTACCAGAAATCCTAAAATATTTAAACTTGAATGTATTCATTGAATTGGTTTGGTTCATCAATAGTCTTACTTAAGTCAAAATCCTATTTTGACTCTGCGCCCTTGATTCCACTATGATTATTAATCAATAATAGAATAATTCTTTCATAGAAATAGGGGACAGAATTCACATGGATATAGTAAGTCTTGCTTGGGCTGCTTTAATGGTAGTCTTTACATTTTCCCTTTCACTTGTAGTATGGGGAAGGAGTGGACTTTAGGGCTGGGGGCACTACTAATACTAAATACTAAATTGATCGTTTTGCGAAGCCTTAAACGTCTTCAAAATTGTACTGGAATACAATACAGTAATGAATGATTATCATAATTGTATTTTGAAACTCAAATCTGCGCATGATAGGAGATTCTTTCCAACCGAATTTTTCCTAAATATTCTATAATTCTATTTTGGTGAATCCGCTCTTATCATAATTATATATATATATATATATATATATTTATATTCATAATTATATATATTACAGTAAGAAAAACCAATATCTACTTTATTTCTTTATTTATTTCCTTTTTTATTTACTTTTACCTTTCTAAAGGAAAGGGCGTTCGGCTATTACGACAATATATATTTTCTTTCTACTGGAAGCGAGGCGATTAGTGATTGTCCAAAGAGGTCCTACACATAAGAAAATTAGATCTTTCTTCTGTTGGGCGATCCGTATATCACACATTTCATATTTGTTTTAAACTTCTAGAAATGTTTTTAGGCTTTTTGACTCATCTCGTGTTTAAGCATGAAAAATGGTCAGGGTCTACTCTAACTCCTTTTCCAAATCCGAAGAAGTTCTAATAGAACTCCGCGGATCATCCGTTAATTGTTCAATCAATGACTTCTTGAGATGGGAAAAAAAATAGAATTTAAAAAAATAGAATTTAAAGTACTATCTTATATATATGTATATATATATGTATATCTAATATAATATACATATTGTAATTCGATCTATCTATATGAAGCCTATATTAGTATACAATACTAGCTAGTGTGGTAGAAAGAACTATATATATAGTTCTTTCTACCACACTAGCTTAGTAAGTATCTAAGCTACTTCTGATTCCAGCTCAGCCCAATCATTTCATTTAAGACTTAGAATTTGAATTCTTTTCTTTCATTTCTTGAATCATTGATAAGAACTAATAATTCAAGTTTCATTCAAATTAATCACTTTGACTGACTGTTTTTACATAGATGATAAGTAAAAAAGCAGTAGGAACTAGAATGAACAGTGCAGTAGCAATAAGTGCGAGAATATTGACTTCCATAATCTAATCTTCTTTTTTTTTCGCAATAACTCGGGATCTAATCCCATAGAGATGATAAAATTGATTCCTGTAAATTCGATGGGATGAATTGCATCCTGATGATACTGAATCAGATCAATATTATATTATATTATGAATAACAATTTCTGATCTATCAAATCAATTTATCGTCGAGAATTGAATTCTAGTATAACATAGGAAGATCTTTTTTTTATCCATACTAAAAAAAATACCATTTTTTATTAGATCAGAAATACCTATCATTGGATTTGAATCCTTTTTACACTTTTTCTTTTCTATAACCTATCATCTTCTTTATATTTATACAATTCTCTTACTTATACATATACATAGAATTATGTATATAGAATTATGAGGTATTATATGACCGGTATTCTCTGGGTCATACATAGATCCAAACATTATAAGTGAGATGAAAAAAAAAATGAAGTAGAAAAAATCGAATATTCAAACAAAAAAATTTTCTAAGAATAAGAAAGGGACTTTGCTTGGTGGGTCTTTTATTTTATCTTATTAGTATCCTCTTTATTGGATTGGGATTGGAACGTATACATCAAAAATGCAATATACAATTGGAATGATAATGAAATAGATTGTTTCCAATTAGTATTAATAATTGAGGGTAAAAAAAATAGAAATTAGAAAGGATGTGCTTTAACCTGAAAAGTACTTTGATGGGTAATTAAATTCTATTAAGTTCATTGTGTATCGTACAATAAACGAAGACGTTTTGTGTCTGTACTCCCCATAAAAATATGGGCACTCTATTCCATTTCATTGATCAAGAACAATTGAAAAAGAAAATGAGTATTGGTATCTCTTAAATTTTAAATACTGAATATAGCAATACTACCAATTATACCAATCTATATACGTCTTTCCCTTATCAATCAGTACTAGTGGAATAAATAGAAATTCCCGTATTTGTCTGATGATAAACGCGAAACAAAAACAAAAGAAAAAAATCCCCCCGCCAGGATTCGATTCTATTTTGCTCCCCGTCTTCCCTTTCGCGAAAAATAGAGAAATGCATTGAGAAATTCATCGGATCTTAGTTCGGGACTGACGGGGCTCGAACCCGCAGCTTCCGCCTTGACAGGGCGGTGCTCTGACCAATTGAACTACAATCCCGGCGAGGCGTATAGCATACATATTCTTAGGGTTTTATAAGAATATTCTACTCGTCATGTTGTAACGTAACAGATATGCGAATGTTATATTGATATCCACAGAAACACGGGCTTTGGTGAGAGTGACGCGGATTATTAGTAACTAGTGATTATTTATTTTCATGTTAAATATAGACAATTATAGACAATCAATCTTTCAATGAGATGAGAAAAAATAGGTAGAGCAAAAAAATGGACCCTTTATTCTTTATTTTTCTACGGATCAGGCATTTCCGTTTCTTTTCTGTAGGACAAATTGATTATATCATACTCATGGAGCGGTGAATTCTTGGGCCGAGCTGGATTTGAACCAGCGTAGACATGTCGCCAACGAATTTACAGTCCGTCCCCATTAACCGCTCGGGCATCGACCCAGGAATAATTCATTCTAGGCTTATTGATAATCCATGAGCAACTTCCTTTCGTAGTACCCTACCCCCAGGGGAAGTCGAATCCCCGCTGCCTCCTTGAAAGAGAGATGTCCTGAACCACTAGACGATGGGGGCATATCCGCCCGACCGTCATCATACTATGATGATAGTATGAACAGTTTTTTGGAATTGTCAATATAATCTAATGGTATGACTAGATCCGAAGAGTCTTTCTAGGTTCTGATTCTATATAATTTTACCATTTTTTTTATTGATGCTTCATGAATAAAGCATCCCATACTATTCGATATAACGAGAGTAGGTATAGAATTCCTTCAGTTTAGGCAATGATGAGTTCGACAGAAAAGGGGGTAGGGGGTAAAACCGCATTTCCTTTAATTTTCACTCATTACTTCGTTTCTTGTTCAGATGAAATATAATATGCCTATCACTATCTCATACTAAGCCAGAAAATGGAAAAACGAGAAAAATTTTACCTACTTTCTAGGTAAATCGAATTTCTTTTTCCATTATTTCATAATGGAAATAATGCATATATACATATGTGTAGTAAACTCATAATGGAAAATGACTAATTCATGTTCATGAATTGAATAG